AATCACACTGCTCCAATCAATTTAAATTAAGGGCGGGGAAAGGGAAATACTTTTCTTACCAATATAGATACTATGACTAGAAATATGGTACAAGTAATTCAAAAAATCTTATATGGATATAAAAAGAATAGAAACAAAAGCAAAAGTCTTTTAACAATTTTTTTATCACACAAAAATTTCAACAAAAAAATTGTTTTTCAAAACTGGATTTTGATAAATTTGCAGATCTAGAAATTCATTTCTGACAATTGAACCTTCTCAAATTGTTTCTTTTTAAGAACCAAAAAGATTTGTGCCAAACTAACGGATGCCAAGAATAAAAAAAGGCCTTGGACTCGTAATGGGTCTTGAAGTACTATTTCTGCATCCCCCTGACCAAATCCACCCACATTAGGATTACTCGTTAATGGTTGATCAAGTTTGATAGATTCGCCCTCTAAAACAAGAAGTTCTGGCCCTGGAGGTAAAGTATCAATTACTTGGCGCCCCCCTGGGGCATCGGTTATGGTTATTTCGTAACCCCCTTTTTCTTTTCGTATAATTTTGCTTACTATACCCGCTGCTGGAGCATTATAAACAGTATTGTTACTCTTACTCCCATCGGGATAAATCTGACCCCTTCCCCTGTTTCCACCTACATATATGGGATATTTTAAAAAGTGAACATCCTTGTTAATAGCGGGGTCCGGAGAAAGAATCGGAAAGGTTATTTCACTATACTTCTTACCAGGAACAGGGCCGATCACAAGAATATTTTTTTTATTGGGACGATAGCTCTGAAAAGATAGATTGCCTATCTTTTCTTTCATCTCTGGCGAAATACGATCGGGGGGGGCTAATTCAAATCCTTCGGGTAAAATAAGAACAGCTCCAACATTCAAAGTTCCCTTTTTACCATTAGCAAGAACTTGTTTCACTTGTATATCATAAGGAATTCGAACAACTGCTTCAAAGACAGTATCAGGAAGTACCGCTTGTGGGACCTCAATATCCACGGGCTTATTAGCTAAATGACAATTGGCACACACAATACGACCGGTCGCTTCGCGGGGATTTTCATAACTTTGCTGTGCAAAAATGGGATACGCATTTGAAATGGATGCTCGAGTTATTATATAGATCATGAGCGATACGGAGATGGAACGAGTAATCGCTTCCTTTATCCAAGAAAAAGTATTTCTAGTTTGCATGGTCCAATTGTTGATCCCGAAAATTTATACAATAAAATTAGGTAGGTAAGTAGCATAGTTCCCTATCCACAATGCTGCTGTTTATAAATAAGTATATCAAAAAAAGTAAGATGTTGAGTGATTTACTTATGTCGAAACATTCAAATTGGGTCCATGGGTCATTTTTCAGCCCTTCATTGAATGATAAATTACTACAAGCGACGGAGATACGCGGTTTAAATAATTGAAAATCGAATATTTAAAAATTGTATCTAGAATGACTGGCAAGCTGGAAACGAGTGGCGCTATAATTTGATCGTTATGAGCAAACCCAAAATCTTTGTAGACAGAGACAATCAGTAATTCCCAACCGCCGTGAGAATGATATCCTATACAGAAATCAGTTACTAAAAGAATAGAAAAAGCTTTTAGTGTGTCGCTTAAGTTATATAGGAATTCTTGAACCCAAGAATTAAGAATAATAAGTTCCTTCTTACCTAGAATAGAATAAATACTTAGAATAATGAAAGAGAGTATATTTGTCGAAAAGTGCAAAATCATATCCATACGCTTTTCATTGTACATCTTGATTAATTTGATCATTTCTTTGTGTATTCCAAGACGAAATTCTTGTCGCAGTGTTTCGGGGTATTCTTTTATCATTTCGTCCAATAAGAGGAGTTCCTCTAATTCTAGGAATTTCTCTAAAATACCCTTTTCTTGAATATCATTTAAAAAACTTTCGGATTTAGTAGTATTCCACCAATCAATAAGCCAAGATTGCAATCTTTTATTAAAAGAGAAAGAGATCCACCAGGGTAAAAATATGATCGATGTAAGGTAGAAAAGGGGAATCGTTCTTTTTTGTTTCATTTTTCATCCGTAAATTTTTAATGAACCCATCCCAGACGTCGACTTTATAGGATCTACGATTTCTATCTTCTAGGGGGTATAGGGTCTATTACTCGGTTTCAAACTTATGAATCTATTACCGATTTTTGATTTGTGAGTCAGTAGTTAGTTAAAAAGAATATGCAAATAGCCTAAGAAAGAGTATTCCAATGAACAAACAATACGGTTTCCCTATATTTCAATTATTCAAATTCCAAGTAATTGACTCTTTTCGACGAATTCTCAAAGGGCCGCTTCAAATTAAGATTTCAAGATAAAAAACTTCCTTTCTATTCAAATAGAAAGTAGTTCAAAAATAAAGTAACTGATTCCCCATAGTCCCCAAGAATAATTAATCTAAATTTCGGAAAATAAAAAGAAAAATCTTTTTTCTATATTTTATTCTGGAATTCTTTTTTTAATCTATACGCTGAGTTTCTATTATTTCTATTTCGATTTGTTACTGAATTTCGCTAATTTAAATAAATCTAGACATAACTTTTGTGCACAAAGAAAGGTGCATTTTCTATTTCCAATTATTTCATATATAATATACATCTTCTTCGGTTCAGCAGTATTGTGAATAAATTTACGTTAAATTGTGCGGTCGAAAAGAAGGGTACTTTCCCTCTTCTCTTGCTAAGAAAACTGTTCATTATTCATCATTATTCAGTTCAATTCGATCGGTACACGCAAAAAATAGGCCAATTCCGCTGCTTTTTGCTCAAGTTCCCTTGGAGTCAAATTTTCATCAGTACGAATCAAAGGAATGGCCCCCTGTCCTCGGATTTCCATAGAAAGGACACGCCGAACATAAATACCCTGTTTAACTTCTATTCGGATAGCTTGAATGTCTTTCAGAAGGAATCGTAGTAAAATACGACGATTTTGTCCGGGAAATCCCCAACGAAAAATCTCCACTATTCCTTCTTTTCGATCGAATCGATCATAACCACTACCTACATTCCACAAAATTGTGGACCACAAATAAGAACTAAAAAATAGACCTGCGATCCCGTAGAAAGACATCACGATTCCTTGGGGAAAAAAATGGATTTGATGGGAGGGAAATAAAGATATAAAATTTCTGCCAAGATAACTTGAAAAACCAACCCCCCAAAACCCGAATGAACCTAAAAAAAGTATAAAAGCCCAATAGAAATTACTTATTTTTCGCGACCCCACTATAAGTTCTATCCATATACCTTCTGATCGACAACTCATACTAAATCCCGTTGCATTTTATTGGAAGTGGAAGACTAGCCCAAATGAATTTTACATTCCCAAAGTAACTTTTGCCCAATCCCACTAGTCTAAAGTGAGTCGTTGGGAGAAATTCTGCGAATTCATTACATCGAAAAGGCTGGGAAACCCTTCATATGATTTCCCATCTACACACATAGAGATATACGGTCTTTGCTTTTCTTTATTATTTCAGGTATGGGCACAATTTTTCTTTTTTCGCTAGTTCATTTACTCATATATCATTTTTAGGTCCGTAGAAGAATCCCGTGCATTTGGGTTTGAATGAAGCCGCTTATGACTATATTATACTAAATAGATATCCAGGATCCAAGCCTAAGTCTTCTTGGCCCTACCAGACCTACAAAATTTTGTTTTTTTGGACATGAAGAGATAAAGAAGCCATTGCAATTGCCGGAAATACTAAACCCACTAAAGGCACAAAAATAGAGGGTAAGATGTTGAGAATTGTCATAGAACGGGCACCTCGATTTACTATTTGTATCGTTTATTTAGTGATATACTATATTTTGATTTTGAAGTTGTTATATTCGAATCATTCGAATTCCTATATAATTATATTATACTAAGTATATTTAAGTGAGTATATAGAATAGAGAATAAAGTGCAAGGAGTCTAAAATTACCCAAATGGGCTTTTTTTTCTTGTTTTCTAATTTACTATATATAGAAAATATAAGTAAGAATTAAGGAAGACAAAGGGTGGTGAAACTCCTTTTCGTTATTATATACCTTGCCCGACTTAATTTCGCGGAAGAAAGAGTTCACTTTCTTATCGTATTTTCCTAATTAAGAATCATAAATATGTAGAAAACTATTATCCGCAACGTTCTTTCGCGAATTTTTTACTCTTATGGTCCTAAAAAATTTTTCATAAATTAATTGAAGACTCTAATGAGTCAAAGCGTGGAGATGAAATAACTCATTCAGAACCTTCTTTAAAAGATTACGTGGTACGATTAGATCGAATAAGCCCTTATCGAATAAAAATTCGGCCTCTTGTGAACCTTCAGGGACTTCGATATTCAATGTTTCTTCAATTACTCTTTTACCCGCAAACGCAATATAGGCGTTGGGTTCCGCAATAATGATATCCCCCAACATGCCAAAACTAGCCGTGACCCCCCCAGTTGTAGGAGATGTAAGGATTGATACAAAAAATAACTTTTTATTCACTTGATAATCATATAAAGCAGAAGATATTTTCGCCATTTGCATCAAGCTCAAACTTCCTTCTTGCATCCGTGCTCCTCCGGAAGCACACACTAGAATAAGAGGTAAGGAATTCGTGGCAGCATACTCGATCAAACGAGTGATTTTCTCGCCTACGGCCGATCCCATACTACCCCCTATAAACCTAAAATCCATAACTCCTATTGCTAAGGTAATGCCGTTTAGTTGACCTGTCCCTGTTTGAACGGCTTCGGTTAATCCCGTCTCTTCTTGATAAGAATAAAGACGCTCTATATAAGTTTTCTCCTCCTCCTCCGAATCCAATTCACTAGAATCTACAGATTCACTCGAATCAGAATCACTCGGATCTACAGATTCACTCGAATCAAATTCATCCCAATCAGATTCAAATTCATCCCAATCAGATTCAAATTCATACCAATCAGATTCAAATTCATCCCAATCAGAATCATCCAAATCAGAATCGATCGGATCCAATTCACCC